GATGCCAGAAAGGATTTTTATCCAAACATTAATTGGTCGTGTATTAGCCGATGATATATATATGGGCATACGCTGTATTGCCACTAGAAATCAAGACGTTGGGATTGGACTTGTAAATCGATTCATAACCTTTCGAGCACAACCAATAGCTATTCGAACTCCTTTTACTTGTAGGAGTGCATCTTGGATCTGTCGATTATGTTATGGCCGGAGTCCTACTCACGGCGACTTGGTTGAATTGGGAGAAGCTGTAGGTATTATTGCAGGCCAATCGATTGGAGAACCGGGTACTCAATTAACATTAAGAACTTTTCATACCGGCGGAGTATTCACGGGGGGTACTGCAGAACATGTGCGAGCTCCTTCTAATGGAAAAATAAAATTCAATGAGGATTTGGTTCATCCGACACGTACACGCCATGGACATCCCGCCTTTCTCTGTTCTATAAACTTGTACGTAACTATTGAGAGTGAAGATATTCGACATAATGTAAATATTCCACCCCAAAGTTTTCTTTTAGTTCAAAATGATCAATATGTAGAATCAGAACAGGTGATTGCTGAGATTCGCGCGGGAACATCCACTTTTAATTTTAAAGAGAAGGTTCGAAAACATATTTATTCTGACTCAGACGGAGAAATGCACTGGAGCACCGATGTGTATCATGCACCCGAATTTACATACGGCAATGTTCATCTATTACCAAAAACAAGTCATTTATGGATATTATTAGGAAGGCCGCGCAGATCCAGTCTAGTTTCACTTTCGATCCACAAGGATCAAGATCAAATGGGTGCGCATTCTCGTTCTGTCAAGAGAAGATCTACTTCTAACCTTTCAGGAACGAAGGATCCGCCGAGAGAAAAATTCTTTACTTCGGATTTTTCGGGTAAAAAAGAAGATAGGATTCCTGATTATTCAGACCTTAGTCGAATTATATGTGCTAGTCGTTGTAATCTCGTAGATCCGGTCATTCTCTACCGGAATTCTGATTTATTCTCAAAGAGGCGAAGAAATAGATTCATCATTCCACTCCAACCGATTCAAGAACGCGAGAACGAACTAACGTCCCCTTCAGATATCTCAATTGAAATCCCCGTCAATGGCATTTTCCGTAGAAATAGTATTCTTGCTTATTTGGATGATCCTCGATACAGAAGAAAGAGCTCGGGTATTACTAAATATGGGACTCTAGAAATGCATTCAATCGCAAAAAAAGAGGATTTGATTGAGTATCGAGGAGGCAAGGAATTTAGGCAAAAATACCAAATGAAAGTAGAAAGGGTAGATCGGTTTTTTTTTATTCCCGAGGAAGTGCATATATTACCAGGATCTTCTTCCATAATGGTACGGAACAATAGTATAGTTGGGGCAGATACACAAATTACTTTAAATATAAGAAGCCGGGTAGCCGGGTTGGTCCGAGTGGAGAGAAAAAAAAAAAGAATTGAACTTAAAATATTTTCTGGAGATATACATTTTCCTGGAGAGACAGATAAGATATCCCGACATAATGGCGTTTTGATACCACCAGGAACAGGAAAACAAAATTCCAAGGAATCCAAAAGGGGGAAAAATTGGATCTATGTTCAACGGATCACACCTAGTAAGAAAAAGTATTTTGTTTTGGTTCGTCCTGTCGTCACATATGAAATAACGGACGGTATAACTTTAGGAACGCTTTTCTCGCCGGATCTGTTGCAGGAAAGGGATAATGTGAAACTTCGAGTTGTCAATTATATCCTTTCTGGAAATGGTAAACCAATTAGAGGAATTTCTGATACAAATATTCAATTAGTTCGGACTTGTTTAGTATTGAATTGGGACCAAGACAAAAAAAGTTCTTCTAGTCAAGAAGCCCGTGCGTCCTTTGTTGAAATAAGGGCAAATGGTTTGATTCAACATTTCCTAAGAATCGACTTGCTGAAATCCACTATTTTATATATCGGAAAAAGGAATGATCCCTCAGGCTCAGGGTTGCTCTCGGATAATGGATCAGATTGCACCAATATCAATCCGTTTTCTTCCATTTATTCCAAGGCAAGGATTCCACAATCCCTTAACCAAAATCAAAGAACTATTCATACGTTGTTGAATAGAAATACGGGATTCCAATCGTTAATAATTTTGTCATCATCGAATTGTTTTCGAATGGGTCCATTCAACGATATAAAATATCACAATGTGATAAAAGAATCAATTCAAATTACAAAAGATCCTGTAATTCTAATTAAGAATTCGCTGGGGCCTTTAGGAACAGCCTTTCTAATTACGAATGTTTATTCATTTTACCATTTAATAACTCATAATCCGATCTTGGTAAATCACTATTTACAACTTGACAATTTAAAACAGACTTTTCAAGTATTTAAATTTAAATATTATTTAATCGACGAAAATGAGAAAATTTATAACCCCGGTCGGTGCAGTAACATTATTTTCAATTTGAATCGGTATTTTCTCCATGCCAATTATTGTCAAGAAACATCTACAATAATG